ATGAAAACATGATAAAAGATAAAGTGATCTTAATGAGTATCTCTGCAGGCTGTAATAAAGAATGTCAAGAGGCATAAATATTTGTAGGTACGTAAAAGTATGGGATAGATTGAAAGGAGAAATTCGAGTAAGATATACGGTGAACTGAAACATCTAAGTAACTGTTAAGAAAGATCAGAAGAATTACTGAGAGTAAGGGCGATAGAAATCAGTAAAGGTCAGAGATAGGATGCAAGGAGATCCGTCTTCAAGACCATAGAGTACAGTCTAGCGATAGAGTAGAGTAACGTGAGTGAAGGATAGCGAGTTGAGATCATATAAGCAGATAGAGTCTAAAGAGATGATATTGTACCTTTTGCATAATGGCGGGTTAACTGATTTAATATAGCGAGATTCGATACAATAAGAAGAGTCCTACCGATAAGGAGTATAGTTATATAAAAAGGACCTAAAACGACGTGATCTAAAGTTGATCAGGATCATGATATGAATGAGTCCGAACAAGTGGCTGTTACATTAGCCTTTGATGAATTGATTTTAGTAGTGAAAAGCTAATCGAACGTCGTGATAGTTGGTTGTCTGCGAAACATGTTAGAGCATGACCTATCAAGATAGAAAGAACAGTACGAGTATAGTAAAGATTCACAGAAAAGAAATAGGGCAGAAATGAATGTATCTATGTGAGTTTATCTCAGAAAAGTATTGTTTAAGGAGATTGATAGTTTCAGACGTACGATGAGAAGGTCGTAAGTCAAGAGGGAAACAGCCCAGAGTGTAAGGTTAAGGTTCCGAATAAAGAGAATAAGTAGTAAGAAGGAAGTATGAGATCAAGTGACAATCATGAGATGTGACTGGAAACATCAATTCTTTAAAGAGTACGTAACAGTACAATGATCGTGTGTGTGTAATATATGAGAATATGTTATGAATATAAGAAGCATACTCCGAAGATGTACGGACTTAAAATGTAAACCGAAACAACACTAAGTACTTATAGGGGGAAGAGATAAGATATGAGAAGGTAGCGGACCGTTTCTGAAGGGAGAGTAGTTAAATGTGTTTCATATTTAATATATCAGGAAGTGAGAATGACTCGATGAGTAACGCAAAATGTAGAAACATTCATCTTAAGTCTAAGATTTGCTAAAAGGTAAGGGAGTGTAATACGGTATCTAAGCAGAAGCTAAGGAGCTAAAAGTAATGATAAGAGAGAGAAAAGAGAGCAGGAAACGAGACAGACCGTATCAAGCAACACAGCAAGACTGATATAAGAGTATCAAGATGATAGCTAAATACATGTTAAGGAACTCGGCAAACTAGCTTTGTAACTTAGAGGATAAGGAGTAGTAAATATAGATTTTATAGGAAGAGCCAGTAAAAGGTGATATAATGATATATAAACTCACAGAGAATAGTAGGGTGCGACTGTTAAACACAAACACAGATCTCTGCTAAGGCGAAAGCCTAAGTATAGGGTTTGACTCTTGCTCAGTGTCTAATTTAGACTAAGAGATATAAAGTGCTAAAGGGGTGGGTGCAAGTATCAATTAATAAATAATAAGATCAACAGCAGTCTTAACTATAAGGATTCAAAGGTAGTGTGCTGCCCTAGGTATAAATCTAGAATTTCACTATATGCTGGGAATTTCTAAAGCTCCAAGTACCTGAATATCCTGAAGGATAAAGTGGATATATAAGAGGTAAAAATCTAGGAGATGAGACAATGGGATATCAGCAGGGAACCAAAGAGAGTAGGATCCTCAGAGACTACACGTGAATAGTTTGGTAAGGGTATAAAGTGCGGGAAGATAGAGAGAAGTATAGGATGGAAGAACTATGATATAGTCCAATATTGTGTAGAAAGCACAAGAAGAATAAGAGCGAAATTCCTTGGCCATTAAATGTGGTCCTGCATCAATAGAGTAACGATGCTCTAGCTGTCTTAACATGTATGCTAGTGAAATTGAATTCGTCGTGCAGATGCGACGTATTTCCTGTAAGACAAGAAGACCCTATGCATCTTTACTGCGAAGAATCATGAGAGAAGTAAGGTATTAAATGTAAGAGTTTATAGTTTATTGAATGTTAGAGTCAAGGTAAGGACTTAAAGTGATGATTTGGCAGTTTCACTGGGACGGTGGCCTACAAAAAGATATCGTAGGCATGCTTAAGGTATGCTTAAGTTAGTAGGGAACTAACATGTAATGAGAAGCAAGTGAGAGCGCAATAGTTAATGCATGCTTAAATATGAGAAACTACAATATTCATATTCTCTAATCTAAGAATGTAGATAAGAGTGCTATAGTGACCCTGTCACATGTATCGGATACAGTGACAGAACAACGGATAAAAGATACGCTAGGGATAACAGGGTTATTGCCGATGAGAGAACAAATCGTCTCGGCACTTTGCCACCTCGATGTCGGCTCAGCACATCCTACAGGTGAAGAAGCTTGTAAGGGTTAGACTGTTCGTCTAGTAAAGTGCTACGTGAGCTGGGTTCAGTACGACGTGAGTCAGTACGGCTTATATCTTCAGGGAATAAATATAATAACTTCATAAGATCTCCTAGTACGAAAGGATCGGTAGATGGTGATCCTCTGGTATTTCTTTTGTTTTACAAGTAAGGCATAGAAGAGTAGCTACGATCAAGGATTTAAGTATTGAAAGCATATCAAATACGAAAACCGATGAAGTGTTATAGAGCGTATATGAGAAATATATGGAGTAAGGGAAGAGGATGATTACCTCTAAAATAGGCAGTAAGTAGTATGTTTGAATAAGCCAGCTAAACTGTACTAATGAATACTAACTTTTATCATGAGCATATAATTTTATAGTAGGTTATACTAATTATCTATGTTATGTTTTATAAAATCATAGAGCAGAATAAAGTACATATCAACAGATAATGGCCGAATGGTGAGGTGCACTCTCTGGGGGGGTGAGGATGCAAGTTCGAATCCTGCTTATCTGAGGTACCAGTAGAAGTAAAAAAGGAGATAAGGCATAAGAATATAAACTATAAAAGAAGGAGTGGATATAATGATTGAAATCAAAAAGAATGGATAGAATATAGTAAAATATAGCTTAAGATATGAGATAATATTAGAGAATAAGATAGGATATAATAAGAAAAAGCGTAAGAGGGGGGTAGAAAAGGGTATAAGATAGTATATAAGAATAGAGGGGGAATAGCCTAAAAAAGGAGGGGTATAAAAGAATATAAGAGAATAATATAGTAAAGGTATATGATATAGTATAATGTAGTATGAAATAGGGTAAAATATAGTAGAGGGGGGTATAGTAGAATAGAGTATAAGAAGGTATAATATAGTATATAGTGGGGGTGTGTGGCGATGAAGAGTAGAGAGAAGGATATAGCTCAATGGAAGAGTGACGGTCTTCAACACTGATGGTTGTGGGTTCGAATCCTACTATCCTTGAATGGTAGATTTGAATACTAGTAGTAGAGGAGATACTTGAGTATTTAATAGGCATGTGAGGAGATGTAAGAAGTGATAAAGTATAAAAAGACAGCTTTATCTAACTCCTAGACCAAAGAGAGAATAGGATGTAGACTAGGCATTTATAAAAGCATCATGCTTCAAGCAGCTAAGATTATTGGATCAGGACTGGCAACAATTGGACTAGCGGGAGCCGGAGTAGGGATTGGTATTGTATTTCAGGGACTAATTACAGGGACAGCTAGAAACCCAGCAATAAGAAATCAACTATTTTCATACGCAATTCTAGGGTTTGCTCTATCAGAAGCGACAGGTCTATTTGCACTAATGATGAGTTTTCTACTACTATACTCCTAGGTATATTTCCCCTCCCCTCCCGGGGTTAGAATAAGGGTAATAATGATTATAAATTAAAGGTAATGCAACTGATTAAAGTGTATAAGAAGATATAAAGGAGTAATATAACAGAATCACAAGAAAAGATTAATAAGGAGCTAAGAGGAGGGATAAGTAAGATAATAAGGAGGGTAAGTTAACTGTAGCTCAAAGGTAGAGTGGATAACTTTTAATTATCTTGTTATAGGTTCGAGCCCTATCAGTTAAGGTAAGAGCGAATATGATGAAATGGTAAACATACGGTTCTTAGGAAGCCGTGCCAAGAAAGGTTTGTGAGTTCAAGTCTCACTATTCGTAAATGGGGGTAGTAAATGTACTAGTATTTGGTATGTGTAGGGATGCTAATAAAAATGTAATAAAGGACAATAATATAGAGAGAGGAAAGGGCCTTAAGAGAGAGCAAGCTATAATAAGAGTATAGGTATAAAAATAAGAAAAGATAACTAAAGGAAGTAACTAGTAATAAGAAGGTAAATAAAAGTATAGATATGAGGTAAGGATGAGAGAGTATAGCGGTAGAGATAAATAAAAGGAGTATATACGAGTAGTAAGGAGACGATAAGGAGTAAGGTAAGATGCGTTTTTAGTTTAATGGTAGAACCGGTCGTTTCGACCGACCTAACATAGGTTCGAATCCTATAAAACGTTGTAAGAGGTAAGGGTACGAGTATAGTATAAAGGTTAATATGTCAAACTTCCAATTTGAAGATGCGGGTTCGATTCCTGCTACTTGTAAGAGCAAGAGCCAATGCTGCTACTAGGGATTGTAACATTCAGTATAGCGATACCGCTATGTTATAACACTGTTAATACTTTTCATTATACGAGACTAGCAGTAATAATATTTATAATAAGTGTGGTAGAGGGTGTAAGTATAATAAATATATGTGAAGGGGATATAAGTATATATTGTAGTCTAGTATTTCAATCAGATAGGACACTATTTATGGAGGTACTACTATTTATAGTAGGTAGTATATGTCTAATGACGTTTAATCCGGAGGAATCTTCTGAATATCCAAAGGAGTATTCACTAGTAGTAATATTTAGTGTAATAGGAGGGAGTATAATACTATCAAGTAATGATCTAATTACGATATATCTATCGACAGAACTGCAGTCGTTTGCTCTGTATATTATAGCAGCACTATCAAGGGACTCACTAAGGTCAGTACAGGCTTCTGTAAAGTATTTTATACTAGGTGCTTGAAGCAGTGCATTTATTCTACTAGGTGTAGGAATAATATATACAAGTACAGGGAGTACGTCACTAGTAAGTATGAGTGATTGGATATCGAGTACCTCGACGGGGCCATTTAGTAATGCAGGTCTAGGTCTAATATTTATTTATTGTGGGTATCTATTCAAAGTATCAGCAGCACCTTTTCATAATTGAGCACCTGATGTATATCAGAATACTCCGACAGTAGTAACGATGATGCTGATAACGATACCGAAGGTATCGATTATAGCAGCACTATTCACTCTAACGAATAAGTTTATAGACACGAATGTGATATATGCACTACTAGTAGTATCAGTAGCATCAATAGTAATAGGTGCGGTAACAGGTCTAGTTCAGACACAACTAAGGAGACTAATGGCATTTAGTACGATTAATCATGTAGGTTTTATAGTACTATGTCTAAGTATAGGAGCCGAATCAAGTAGTAACGCTCTGATATTTTATGTGTTTCAGTATAGCCTATCAACGATTCTAATATGGATAAGTATTATAGCTTATGAAGCGAGTGAGAGGTCAGTAAATTATCTATCAGATCTGAGACAAAGTTTTAGTAAGTATAGCCTAGTAACATTCAGCATAGTAATAAGCCTATTTTCGATAATTGGTCTACCACCAATAGTAGGATTTATAGCGAAGATGAATGTACTATGATCATCAGTGGAGGAGGGAGCTTATGTAAATTTTATGATTGCAATTATGAGTTCAGTGGTGAGTGCTTCATATTATCTAAAGATAATTAAGATTATAATGTTTGATGAGGGTGGGAGTAAGATGATAGAGATACCACAAAGAATAAGAAGAAGTAATATTAGTCCTCTTCATGCATATACAATATCAACAGGTACAGCTTTTATTTCTCTTTTTATACTAGACTCAGAATTTCTAATAAATAGCATTGAACTAGCAATACTAACGATTTAAAATGACAATAGCCGTACTCATATTTTTTGTTGTGTTTCTAGTAATAGTACTAATATTTATAAGTATGCTACTAGCGCCAAGTAGTCCTAATACTGAGAAGATTTCAGTATATGAATGTGGTTTTAATAACGTACATAGTCCAAGGAATACCTTTAGTATTGCCTTTTATATTGTAGCAATTCTATTTCTAATTTTTGATCTGGAGCTAGCAATTTTCTATCCCATTGCGGTATGTATGAGTATAGTATCGGTATATGGTATAATAGTAGGTCTATTTTTTATAGCAATTCTAACTATTGGTTTTGTTTATGAATATGGGTCTCAAGCTCTAAAAATCAGTACAGAATAAAAATCCCCTTTATTAGAGAATATCCGATATATACTAGTAACAAGTCTTATTATTTCAACGTGACCTTATATAATACTAAGCTAATAAACCGTATATATATATATATATAGATATGATAAAGGGGGGGATATAATAGGATGCATAAGGTAAAAGGAGTAGTTAGCGTAACTCAATGGTAGAGTGAGTAGCTCTTAACTTCTTTGTTGCAGGTTCGAATCCTGTCGTTAATAGTTTAAGTACGTGTATGATACAACTATAACATATGTTAATAGAATCATGAAGTTTGAAAAGAGTATTTGAAATAGGAGGCAATTTAAGCAATAGAATGTAAAATATAATAAAAATCAGAAAGTATATATAATAAGACTGAGGATTAAGCGAGAAAGTATAGAAGGTATTTAAACAGTTCAGTAAAAGAATATAGGATCTAGTAGCTTATCTAAGCTAAGCTAAGTTAAGCTAAGCTAATCTAAGCTAAGCTAAGCTAAGCTTGCAAATATACTTTTAAGATAATTAAGATGTTTGAGAGAGTGATGAAAGCTTAACCTATGCTATAATATGCTAAGAGATGTAATAAGAAGCTAAAATATGCTATTATAGAAAAGATAAGGATAAGCGTATAGTATAGGAATAGTAATATAGTATTTATGTGTTCGTAATAAACAATTAAGAGTAATGTACCTAGAGACACAATAAGGTAATTAGTAAGTAATAACTAAAATGTAAGAGTATATAAACCTTTAACTTTAGCAATGAAGAGGTTTAGTTAAGTATAAGTATAAGTATAAGTATAAGTATAAGTAGAAGAAGAAGTAGAAGTATTTTGGGCGAGATACAACAGAGTATATAAGAGATAAAGATATAAAACACAAGAGGTATACAATATATATGTATAATAAATATATATATATATATGCTATATGATATACAATATAGGATATAGCAGGATATGCGATATACGACACACAATATATAAAATATGATATAGATATACAAGGATAAGATATAATATAAGGAGTATACAATATATAAAATACAGTATTCTATGGATATAGGGTATACAATATATATAAGATATAGATATAATAGAAAATATAGGGATAGGATATAGAATATAGAGAATAATAAAGGAATATATAAGAAAGGGGGGGGGATAATGTAAAGTAAAGCTAGTATGAATAAACGATACGAAAGCTAAGTAAAGAATTATTCGATAATCCAAGAGAATAGACCTAAGAGGACCCAACAGCATTCCACAGATACTACCTTTTTATTTTGTAAATCAGCTATCATATGCATTTATAGGGCTACTATTTATAATTTATATGAATTCAATTTATATTCTACCAGTACATGTACAACTTCAGACAGTTAGAGTGTTTATTACTAAGATGTAAGAGGATAGGAAGATAAGGAAAGGATAAACAATGAGTATGCTTTAAGGATGATTTAAGTATCATAAGTATTATCTAGGAGGTAATATTAAGAGGACAGAGTGAAGTCTTAAGAAAGAATAAAGAATGACGACAATATGAACGAGGAGTCCACTAGAGCAATTTGAAGTACAGAATCTGATAAGTCTACAAATCCCGATAATAGGACTAAACATATCACTAACTAATCTAGGTTTTTACACTCTAATTACGATTTTTATACTAACGACACTTCATATGATAGGATTTGCTAAGTATCAGACAATGACGAGTAACAGGTTTAGTCTATTTATGGAGTCAATTTATGCAACGATTAATACAATAGTTAGGGAGCAGATAGGTTCTAGGAATGAAGTGTATCTTCCTTTCATTTATGCACTATTCACATTCATTCTAGCAATGAATCTAGTAGGTAATATTCCTTATACGTTTACAGTAGCGACAAGTGCGGTAGTATCCCTAGGGATATCAGTAATAATTTGACTAGGTGTAACAGTGCTAGGTGTGGATAGGCATAGGCTTCATTTTATGAGTTATTTTGTTCCAGCAGGGACACCTCTAATACTAGTACCGGTACTAGTAATGATTGAGCTAATTTCGTATATAGCAAGAGCAGTATCTCTAGGGGTACGTCTATTTGCGAATCTGGTATCAGGTCACTGTCTAATACTAATTCTAGGAGGTTTTATGTATTCAGGTCTAACTTCAGGAGCAGTAATATTTATAGCGACACTAGTTCCAATAACTCTATTTCTACTGATTGTGGGTCTAGAGATTGCAGTATCATTTATCCAAGCTTACGTATTTACAATTCTAGTATGTATCTACATCAAGGATTCGATCGATCTTCACTAAGAGTATATATATAAAAACCCCCCCCTCCAGGGTGTAGAGTAAGAGAAATGGTAAAGAATATGGATATGTATCATGAATGTATTTAAAAGAACAAGTTTAACTTAAAAAAGGAAATACAGAGGGAATGTAAGGATATAGATATAGAATGGTTAAGTAAAGTAAGAGGACGAAATACGTATAAAAAGTATGGGTATAAAAAGCGAAGAGCCTAAGAGAGAAATAAGAGAATAGAGGGGAGTAAGAGTAAAGGAAATGGTAAAATAATATACAATAAATATAATTATAAAACCTAAATATAAAGTAAAATAAGACAGCAAGTAATAACGAGCCAGAGAGAGTAAAAAGAATACTTAATATCATATGCTATGATATCATATCAAGATAATGGAATCGTAGTAAAGCAAGAGAGTATAATAAGGGTATATATATCTATTAAAGATAGATGTATAGATATAAAGCATAGGGATAGAATGTATAGAAAGAAATTAAGGGTATATAGAGAAGAGGTATAGGTTTATCTAATTTTAATAGAGAAATTAAGATAAAAATTAAAGATATTAATATATATATAAAGGTATAAAAATAGATATATATAGAAAGAGGAAGTGTTAGTTAAACGGTAGAACACATTTTTTACACAGATGAGATGAGAGTTCGATTCTTTCACACTTTAGAAGGTATATGTGATGTGGGGGGTAAAAGGAGGTAAGGGATGTGCGTATCATCTTCCGTTAGAGAGCGCAATATGATAGAGAAGAGATGTTTATAAGCAGGTATATGACAGTAAGTGCGGATGCAGCCTATCCCTGGCAATATGGGTTTCAGGATAGTGCGAGTCCGACGCACGAGGGAATTATTATTCTCCATGATTCGATTTGTTTTTATCTGGTGATAATTTCCTTTCTAGTATTTTGAATACTAGGATCAATTCTAATCAATTTTAATTCAGGGCGTAATGCGATTGTACATAAGTATCAGACACATGGGACACTGATTGAGCTAATTTGAACGATTACACCAGCACTAATTCTAGTAGCGATTGCCTTTCCGAGTTTCAAGCTACTATATCTAATGGATGAGGTAATTAGCCCGACACTAACGGTAAAGGTAACAGGGAGTCAGTGATTTTGATCGTACGAGCTAAGTGATTTTATTAACGACGAAGGTGAATCAATTGAGTTTGATTCGTACACGGTACCAGAGGGTGATCTAGAGCAGGGGGAGCTAAGACTACTAGATGTAGATAACCGACTGCTAATTCCGGTAGAGACTCATGTAAGATTTATTGTAACAGCGAATGATGTAATTCATGATTTTTGTGTACCATCGCTAGGTCTAAAGATTGATTCAGTACCAGGGAGACTAAATCAGACATCAGCAATAGCAGAAAGACCAGGAGTATTTTATGGTCAGTGTTCTGAACTGTGTGGGGTAGCACATAATAATATAAGTATTGTAGTAGAAGCAGTATCAATTGAGAAATACCTGGAGTGGCTAGATTCAATAGTAGGATAAGAGTAAGATAAGAGTATTTAAAGTTAAGGTGTAGAACAGATAAGCACGAAAGCGTAAGATGTATAACGTATCATATGAGTGTTAGAAACTATATAAAGATATAATACAGAAATTTTAAGGGTTCAGCAGTATAGAGTAAGGAGTGAGGACATGAAGGTGAAAGTTTATGTTTATGTTTATGTTATAATCAGGTAATAAAATAGTGAGTATGAGGAATTGTAGGATAATTTGAAAGGTTAAAAATATGTTGTAATGGCATTTGATTATTAAATATACCCTCCCCGTGTAAGTGAAATATATATAGAGAGGAGTATATATATATGTATAAGAGTATATGTGTAAAGTATAAAGGGGGGTATATATGTATAAGAGTTTATGTGGAGTAGAAAAGGGTAAATATGTGTATAAGATATGGGGGTAGAAAGGTGAAGGAAGATAGGAGTATAAGGGGTAAGAATATGAATATTGTGAATAGACATAGAAGGTGAAAATAAAAGGGGGTATATATGTGTATAAATATGTGAAAGGGGGGGGGATTGAATTTATGTGTGTTAATATGTGTAAGGTAGTAAGTAGATTAATGTGAAAAGGGGTGTGGGACATGTGGCTGAGTGGTAGAAGGCGCATTATTTGAGCTAATGAGTCTAAATGTTTAGATCACGAGTTCGATCCTCGTCGTGTCCTGAGATAGCATAAGTGTTTAAGGGTGAATAATGTTGTTAAACTTAAGTAGGTAAGGGTTTATTAATTAATGAGATAGAAAGGATAATCGAGTAAAGATATGGACAGGTAGAGAGTTAAAGGAGGATAATGAGAATGATTATGATAAAGGTAAGTAAAGTAGACAACGAGGTTGTTACGTAGATTGAATAAAATAAAAGTAAGATCAACATTTCATAAGCATAGTTATCATCTGGTAGATATAAGTCCCTGACCGATAGTATGTTCTTTTGCTCTACTAAGTCTAACAATTTCCTCAGTATGTTATTTTAACGATGTAGAGTGGGGAGGATATGGTGTAGCACTAGGTTTTGTAAGCACAGTAGGCGTAATAAGTCTATGATTTAGGGATGTAAGTGCGGAGGGAGCACTAGGAGGGTATCATACGTTTGATGTACAACGTTCTCTAAATATGGGGGTAGTACTATTCATTGTAAGTGAGATTTTTTTCTTTGTATCAATTTTTTGAGCTTATTTTCATTCAGCTCTAAGTCCAACAGTAGAGCTAGGTTCTCAGTGGCCAGCTCCAGGAGTAGAGCCTCTGAATGCCTTTGAGATTCCTCTTCTAAATACGATTCTGCTTCTAACTTCAGCAAGTTCTCTAACTTATGCACATCATGCACTAATTAATGGGAATAGGAAGTCATGTCTAATAGGTTTTGTGGTAACTCTAGCACTGGCAGTAACATTCACAGGTTTTCAAGCACTAGAGTATATTGAGGCACCATTTACAATTTCGGATGGGGCTTTTGGTAGTACTTTTTTCTTTAGTACAGGTTTTCATGGGATTCACGTAATTATTGGGACGATTTTTCTAACAGTAGCACTAGCTCGGATTATTAGTTACCAACTAACAGACCATCACCATCTAGGATTTGAGGCAGCAGCACTGTATTGACATTTTGTTGATGTTGTTTGACTGTTTCTATTTATCAGTGTTTACTGATGAGGATCTTAATAAATCCCCCCCTAAAAGTATAAGAATAAGTTAAAGATAATAATATGCATATAAGGATATAGAGGAGTATATATATAAATAGGGGGTTACTAATATAGTAAAGATTAAGGATCATGAAATGTAAGGGTAATAAGGTTATAGTTTATAAATAAGAGTAATAATTTATAGGATAAGTTATAATAATAATAAAGGTATGGCTAAAGTTGATATAAAGTATATGTAACAGGATAAGACTATTAGAGTCTAGATAAAGGTAGTTTTAACTCAGTTGGTAGAGTAAGCACTTGTGGCGTGCCAAGTCCAGAGTTCGAATCTCTGAATCTACCCTAGTAAGGTTCAATTCCTAGAAGCATGATAAGAGTAAAGTGGGTTCATTAATTCAGGTAAAAGTATAAAAATAAGAGGAAAAGATAAAGGATCCTGGAAGATAAGAAGATGTAACGGTTTAAGAATTAAAGTAAAGTCCGAATTCTTACATGTAAGAGAATGTATTAGAATCAAGGCCTCTGGGTGGGATAATATAAGAGTACTCTATGAGAGTATTGGGGGGTGAGAGGAGATAAGAAATGTGGTAAAGATATGCGAGTTTAGAAGAGAAATGGTTATAAGAAATAAATAGAATGTAGGGGTAAAGAGAGAGAAGGAGAGAACAATGTGAATATATAATGATATAAGATAGAGAGAGTAAAGATAAAGAGTATGAAAGAGCTAAGAGAGCGTAAATGTAAGAATAATAATAAAGTTGAGTAGAATCATAGGCATCAGTATAACATGATTTGGCTTACAGGCTTGACTCTTATAAACCACTATAGTTCAGGGGTAGAACAATTCACTCATGCTGAGTATGCGTAGATTCGATTTCTACTAGTGGTATTTCTCTGAAGGATGATGTATAAGAGGAGAGAGGGGAGCCGAAGATATAAGAGATTATAGTTCAAAAAGTTAGAAACACTAAAGGAAGGGGTGAGATAACAGAAGGATATATAAGGGGGTAAAGAGAGATAAGTATATGTTTGTAGTATATAGTATAGTAATAATTCCTTTTATAGGGGCGATTCATGTATCTCTAACAGAGGGTAAGAATGTAGGAGGAATAAGGAGACTAAGTCTAATATATACGTGTATAACGTACTATATAAGTATAATGATATGGATAGAGTTTGATGCGTCAAAAGTAGGGATACAGATAGTAAGTAGGTTTTCAGATTGGGAGATGTTTAACATTGCGTTTGGTGTAGATGGTCTAAGTGTATTTTTTGTGATACTAACAGCTCTAACAATACCAATTGCGGTAATATCGGGTTATTATATAGAGAATAAGGATCAGAAGCTGTATCTAAGTCTGATACTGATATTTTCAGGTTTTATAATATCTGTATTTATAAGTCTAGATCTAATTATATTTTATGTATCTTTTGAGGCGGTACTAGTACCTCTAACACTACTAGTAGGGATTTATGGTGGGAGGAGGAGGATCAGTGCAGCGTATATACTATTTCTGTATACTCTATTTGGGAGTCTACCGATGCTTCTATCTTTTCTAAGTATGTACACAATAACGAAGACGACGAATATAGTAGTACTGAGTATAATGAGTTATGATTATCATAATCTGATATGGCTAGGGATTTTCATAGGGCTAGCGGTAAAGACACCTCTAGTACCTTTTCATCTATGACTGAAGACAGCACATGCGGAAGCTAATTGTGCGGTATCAGTAGTACTAGCGGGACTAGTACTAAAGCTAGCAACGTATGCGCACATAAGGGTTCTAATTCAGCTAATACCAGAGCAGACACAATATTTCCAGAGCCTAGTACTAGTAATAAGTATAATATCTATTATTTATACAGCCTTCATATGTATAAGACAGACAGATTTCAAGCAACTAGTAGCGTATTCTTCGATCAATCATATAGGGATTGTATGTCTAGGGATTTATAGTAATACAGTAACAGGGATAGAAGGAGGGATTATACTATCAATTAGTCATGGTGTAGTAAGCCCTGCGCTATTTATTCTAGTAGGGGGAGTAATTTATGATAGGTATCACGATCGTACGATTAGGTATTATAGGGGTCTAGTAACTTATATACCACTGTTCTCAATTTTTTTTCTAATATTCACACTAGGTAACATGGCAACACCACTGACAGGGAATTGAGTAGGAGAGTTTATAAGTCTAGCAGGAGCCTTTCAAACATTTCCCCTAATTACAATACTAGCAAGCAGTTCAATTGTAATAAGTGCATGTTATTCAATCTACCTATATAACAGGATATGTTTTGGGTCATGATCTCGTTATCTGAATCCAGTAATAGATATTACAAGACTAGAATTTCATGTGCTAATACCTCTACTAATTCTGATAATAGCTCTGGGTATATATCCTAATATAGTACTAGATTATCTTCATGTATCTTGTTCAAGTCTAATATATTAGAATCTATCTAGTATAATAGAGGCAATAATAATATATAGTAGAATATACAACCTCCTCCCCCCCCCCTCCCGTATAGGGTATATCATTATAAGGATAAGAAAGGTAATAAGAACAAGATGCTAAAAAAAGATATAAAGTATAAGGTATAAAGGAGATAAGAGAGACAAGAAACAGATAGAATATATATATATATATATATAGAAAGTATAAGAAATAAGAATATATAGAGGATAATAAGAACAAGAAGCTAATATAATATAGATATATAGTTAAATAAAAAAGAAGATTAAGAAGAGAGAGAAGAAGGAGATATATAAAGTATAATAAGAGTACATCCATGTAAAAGAAGCTAAAAAGATATAGTAAAATGTGAGAGTGTGAGATAAGAGTAAAGCGCGAAAAGAGAGAGACTAAGTATATATATATATATGATAAGTATAAATAATATAACGCTATAAGAACAAAGGGATAAGAAGAGAGAGGAGGGTGAAGGGGGGGGGATATGAACAAATATAGAAAGCTATGAGGATAAAAAGCTAGTAGAGAGATAAAGAGGGATATGTATAGTAAGTAAGATATAGGAATAATAAGGTAAGGGGATGTATAATAAGAACAGCAAGCACAAGAGAAAGGATTACGAGGGACTAAGGATATACAGAGGGGGGATGGTGAGTAGAGTAAGAAGATGGTGAGAGGGGGGGTGAGAGTGATAGTAATAATAATTGTAATTAAATAGGAGAGGGTATAAGTAATATAGGGTATAAGTAAGGAGAGTAAGAGTAATGGTAGGATGCAAGTTAGTGTAAGGGTTAACATGACTGGCTCATGATCAGTTGTACCGGGTTCAAATCCTGGACTTGCTCGGCTCTATTAGTTCAACGGTAGAGAACATTAGCCTTTCAAACTAAAAGCATCGGTTCGACTCCGGTATAGAGTAAGTAGTGTATAGATACAGGTATAGTCTTTCTAGCTCAATGTGGTAGAGCGTATTTCTTGTAAAAATAAGGTTAGTGGTTCAATTCCACTGAGGGACATGGTTGCGTGATAGAATAATGGGAATTCACATGAATTTGGGTCTTGCAAATCTCAGTTCGACTCTGGGTCACGCATAAATTAAAGAGGTAAAAACAGGAACCAGGTATAAGGATGAGTAATGAGAGACTGTGGATATAAGATCCCAGAGGCCTTAAGAGAGATGTAAATATATAAGGAGAAAAAGATATAAAGATGAGAGATTTTAAGACACACCCGATTCTAGGTCTAGTAAATTCGTATATAGGGGATTCACCGCAGCCATCTAACATTAGTTACATATGAAATTTTGGGAGTCTACTAGGATGTTGTCTAATCATTCAGATTATTACGGGTGTAACTCTAGCGATGCATTATACGCCGAGTGTAGAAATGGCATTTATTTCAGTAGAGCATATTATAAGGGATGTAGAGTATGGGTGACTAATTAGGTATCTACATGCGAATGTAGCTTCATTCTTTTTTATTTTTGTATATCTACATATTGGAAGGGGTCTATACTATGGTTCCTACAAGTCACCAAGGACACTAGTATGGGCGATTGGTGTAATTATTCTAATTGTAATAATAGCGACAGCGTTTATAGGTTATGTACTGCCGTATGGTCAGATATCACTATGAGGTAGTAAATGAGACCGCCTCACATGCAGCGACCTACTAAGTATTCTTTTAACATCCTACTACTTTATCATGGTATACCTAACATCAGAGAGAACAGCCAAGCGAATAAGAGGTAATATGAGAAAAGGCCCCCACGATCACGATATTATGAGTATTTTTTACGGGACTCTGCTAGGTGATAGTCATGCTGAACGACGAGGATCAGGTCTAGGGACACGCCTAAGTCTGAGCCAGGAGTCTAACCGTAGTGAGTACCTAGTGTGACTTCATGCACAGATTGCTAATCGAGGTTATTGTAATCCAGTACCGCCTAAGATACAAACACGACTAGGTACAGGTGGGAAACTGAGATACATTTATAGATTTCATACCTTTACATATTCAAGTCTGGACAGCCTTTACTCAGCCTGATATACTAATAGGGTGAAGCACATTCCGGATAACATAGCTGAATTTATAACACCTCTAGCTATAGCCATCTGAATTATAGATGATGGTGCAAGAGTGGGTAAGGGTATAAAGCTTTGTATGAATTCGTTCACATATCAGGATTGTACACGTCTAACTCAAGTTATATATGATCTGTATAATTTTAAGTCAAGTGTACAATCAGCAGGAACTTCGGGACAATATCATATTTATATCTGAGCTGAATCTATACCTGATCTACGATATGTGGTAAGCCGTCATATAGTATCTTCGATGCTATATAAGCTTGGGGAAGGGTAGCACTGTTAAATTAAACAATTGTCAAACAATGAGTATGAATACTTAGGGGTTATGTATAGTTCTTATCATCCCACTTTGCTTTTTTCTTCTCTCGAGCCAGGGGGGGGATAGAGAAGTCTTGTACTTTAATACTATCAGAGTATAAGCCTTTTAGAACATATAGATAGCAGAGTAAATAAGGGCGACACTGATGAAAACGGTTAAAGACATACGCCTCTTGTCAAGACCGTCGGTTACTTGCTTTCTCCTTAAGCCTATATACCTCCTCCATTCAGCATATGAATAATAATGATAAGAAGAATAGGGGTATATAAGGCAAGTGGTAAGAAATGAGCAAGGGTAATCGCTACAGACTGGTCCATCGGTGGGTTTATATCTAATTAAATCTCCTCTTTTTCTTTAAAAGAAGGATTATTAAAATAAGAAAGAACAGAAGATAGAGATAAAGACTAGATATAGGCTTAATGTACAGTCGATGTTCTCGTAGCCAGAGTGCTATCACAAGGCTCTATCCATGATTTCTTGGAGCAAGAGAGATAGAGTACAGGGTCATGTATTGGAGGGCTAGTTTAAACTCTATCAAAAGGAGTTGTAATTCTCTTTTTCTAGTCTTTTTATGGAAGGAAGAATAGAAAATAAAAGAAAAAGATAGTAATAATCCTCTTAAACCTTAAAGGTAATAAGTACTGAGTAAATCTCTAAATCGATAGAGAAAAGGATAATAATAAATCTTAGATCTAGGTACAATACTATGATTGGGAGCCTGGCAACAGTAATTACAAATCTAATAAGTGCAATTCCTTGAATTGGAGGTGATCTAGTAGAATTTATTTGGGGAGGTTTCAGTGTAAGTAATGCGACTCTGAACAGATTTTTTAGTATTCATTTTGTACTGCCGTTCATTCTAGCGGCACTAGCAGCGATACATCTTCTAACGCTACATGAGCATGGTTCAAGTAATCCACTAGGTGTAACAGGGAATGCGGATAGGCTACCGATAGCTCCTTATTTTATTTTCAAGGATCTAGTAACTATTTTTATATTCTTTCTGGTTCTAGCTACATTTGTAATGTATGCACCTAACATAATAGGGCATTCAGACAATTATATTCCTGCGAATCCGATACAGACACCAGCTTCAATTGTACCAGAATGATATCTTCTACCTTTCTATGCGATTCTACGATCGATTCCGAATAAGCTACTAGGGGTAATAGCAATATTTGCGAGTCTACTAATTCTACTAGCGATACCTGTAATGGATAGGAGTAGAGTGAGAGGGAGTCAATTTAGACCAATAAATAGATTTATTTTCTGAGTACTGGTATCAGATTTTGTAGTGCTAATGTATCTAGGATCTCAACATGTAGAGCAACCTTATATTCTAGTAGGTCAGATAGCAACAGTACTATACTTTGCATGATTTGTAGTGCTAGTGCCACTAACATCGATCATTGAGAATACTCTAATAGATCTTAATGATGATAAGGGTGAGTAATAATGTGTATATGAGAGTACTAAGAATACGGATGAGAGAAGAGTAAGAACATAATATGATCGGCATAGCTGATAGAAGGGTGATATGTCTAGATATTCAACGATAATAGCACTAACACGGGAGTGAAAGGTAAGAAGTATTATGGGATCTTTTTCAACGAATTTTATAATTCTATTTAGTAAATTTAGGGATAGTGTAGACGAAGTACACATTATATATTATAGTCCGACAGATATAGAGTCGAGTAAGGTAAAGAGGAATATAAGGGTAATATCCGAATGTATAAAGAATGGATCAACAATATGGAAGTATGTACGTCTACATTCTCCGGTACTAGATTCAAAGGTACTATCAGTATACCTGTCACTAAATACGAAGACCAAAACTTTTATACAGATACTGATACATCAGTTTAGGCATTATTCAGTGAGTAAGTGAGGTATGAATGTGAGTGACAACGGTAATATAAGGATAATCACGGGGATGACTATTATACTAAAGGGGAGGATTGAGACAGAGTCAATTAAGCCACGGAAGACAGTACAATATTATATATCAGGATCCCATAATAGTGTGGTATCAGATATGTCAAGCACAACAAGAAGTAATTATGAGCTAGGGAGTTATACGATTTGAGTAAGAGTAACAGGATGTGGATAGTAAGAATTATTAGAATCGTGAATAAGGTAGGATAGGGTAAGCTTTAAAGGATAAGTCATCATCAAGCAAGAAGTAACGTGAGTTATGAGAGTGTAAGATGTTAGAATGTATTTAGAAAGGTATAATATATTTTGCTTACTGGTTTAGCTCTGGCCAGACTGTAACGTTATCTATTCATAGAAACACATGCAAGTGACTTAATGAGTGTTAAGTTGCGAACAGGTGAGTAAGATATAAGCTTTATCCTAAGAGAGAGGCTTAGGATAAGAGATATTCGTGAGAGAGGTAAGGTAAGATCTTATCATGAAAGGACGTAGTCAGAGATGAGAGTCTAAAGATCACCTTAGTTTTGAGACGGACTAAAATAACTTTGTTATTCAGCAGTGGAGGATAATTGACAATGCTCAAAGAGGGAGAGGAATGATCATGTGAAATAGAACAGAATGATGAGAGGTATTATTTTGTAAGATTCTTTATAAGAAAGGATAGAGGGATAAGAAGTTGTGTATAAAGTTCGTGCCAGCTACGCGGTTATACGACTACAGCGAACGTTAAGTCAAAGAATGTGCGTAAAGGATCTGTAGGTGTATAGAAATAGGTATTAAAGGGAGTAAGAAGAATAAGCAAAGGAGGGATAAAATCCAATGATATTGCGTAGAGTGCTAAGGCGAAAGCATCTTACTACAATAATATGACACTGATGGATGAGAGAGTAGGTAGCGAACTGGATTAGATACCCAGGTAGTCTACTCTGTAAACGATGATCATGGTAAAATATAGAGAAGAGAGTATAGAAGAAGCAAACGCTGAAATGATCCGCATGTTGAGTAAATTCGAAAGAACGAAAGACAAAGAGCTAGGCGGCCTAGTAGATCGAACATCGGGTCATGCTATTTAATTCGATAACCCCCGAAGAATCTTACTTAAGCTTGAATATAGTGAGACGATATGTAAGAACATAGAGTGATCTAGTACAGGTGTTACATAGTCGTTTAAAGTCCGTATTGTAAGATGTAAGGTTAACACCGTGAACGGACGACATTCTTATATAAGATGTAGTATAAATAGGATATGAAAAATGCTTAAAAGCTTAGAGATAGAATGAAAACAGATCTTTATGACCCTAATGTTTAAGGCTATCAGTGTGACACAATTATGTAGACAAAGTCTATGAATGTAATGACAGAAAGAACATATGAGACGGATATGGTTCTGAAACTTGGATCATTGAAGAAGGAGTGTTCAGTAATCGTTTATAACTATGTAACGGTGAATGAAGAATACTTAGTGCACTAATCGCCCATCACTATTATTATTGATGTAGAAAGGAAATCCTTAAGTGGTATGAATATATATAAAGGCTCAATTTCAGACAGATATAATAATCGAAGTTGTCACATAGTCGGTGTACCTGAAGGTTTACCGGACAGATAAGAAAGAATAGATCCCCCCCCCCCCTCCGCCATTATCAGAAATAAGAATATAAAAAGGATGTGGGAAGAGCAAAGGATGTAGAAGAGTAATATTTATGGGAAGAGCTAAAGATGGGATGTAAAGAGTAAAAGACGGAGGGGAAGAGCAAAAGAAGGTATGAGAGTAAAAAGGCTAAGAATGGCAGATATGATGAAGGAGGCATATAGAATATGATGAGGGTATAATATGATGATGGTAGAAGAGGAGTAGAAATAATATAGTGAGAGCGTGTAGTTCAACGGTAAGAACTCACTATTGATAATGGTGCGATGGTTAGTTCGATTCTACCCATGCTTAAATAAGGGATGATGAGTGTATAACGTAATATGAAGAAGGAAGTGATGTGGTTTTATAGAGGATGAGAGAGAGGAGAGAATAATAAGATGATTTTATAGCACGAATGCTAAGGATATTGCGATTATATATTTTGTATTTGGACTATTTTCAGCACTACTAGGGACAGGGATATCAGTTCTAATTAGACTAGAGCTAAGTGCACCAGGGGTAGGGGTACTACATGGGGATAATCAGCTATACAACACGATTGTAACAGCGCATGCGTTTATAATAATTTTCTTCTTTGTAATACCTGTAGCAGTAGGAGGATTTGGGAATTATCTATGTCCAGTAATAGTAGGAGCACCCGATATAGCGTTTCCAAGGCTAAATAACATTAGTTTTTGACTACTATGCCCGAGTATAATTCTTCTAATAGCGAGTTCACTAATTGAGAATGGGGCGGGGACAGGGTGGACGGTAGGTGATAAGCTGTCCGAGTATATCAGCATATGTGGTATATATATGTGACAGGTAGAAGGTAATAAACTCCACTCGATGCGAGAAACTCCTCAAATCGGAGATGAATACCATAGGGTAAAAATGTCATCAACATGGGGACAACACGCCTGAGTTAAAGCATATAAGACCGTAGAGAGGTATAAATGTATTAGCTCATCAGAGACTACACGTGGAGCGTTCAACAAGGGAAAGACAGAGAATAGGGACCACCAATGACTAGTGGGACTAGTGGATGGTGATGGCAGTTTTAGTTTTATAAAGAGTAATGATAAGTGAACACTTTATTTTAAAGTAGCACAGAGTGTTTACAATATAAGACTACTTTATCATGTTAAAAGCATTATAGGTGTAGGTAAGGTAACGATCAGTAAGAATAATGCAGAATTTAGAATTTGTAAACAGGACCATATTATTAAATACGTTATTCCTATCTTTGATAAATACCCACTACTGACAAGTAAATATAATAATTATAATAAATTTAAGCAGGCTGCTAATATTATAGCAGATACTACACTAAGTAGTGCCGAGAGGGATGTAGAAATAATAGGACTAAAAAATAAGATGATGGAGAATATTTCTCCGGCCTGGTCAATAATCGACTATAAGGTATTTAATATAACAGATGCTGAAGCAGTGATATCTAAAGATTGGATTATTGGATTTACTGAAGCAGAAGGTAGTTTTAATCTAGTTGTTAATGAGAAGGGTAGAATGGTTCATGCTTTTGAGGTAAGGCATGAAGGGGATATAATTGTATGTCAAGCGCTAGGTTATATTTTCAGAGCTAACGTAATAACTAAAAAAACTAATAATACAGTAGTAACAACAAAGACAAGCAGTATTCACCATATTGTACAATATTTTCATAGGACTATGAAAGGGATAAAATCTCTAGAATATCGAATATGAGCACGATCTTTTATGAAACAAAATTCTAGTTATGAATATATATACAATGTAAGAGGGAGGATGCGTAAGCTAAGGATAAGAATAAAAGTAAGTAATAATAATATTAACGAGTTGAATGAAGGTATAGTCCGATCCCTGGTGAGAGCCAGGTTAAGCCGATGGTTATTGATAAAAATGTTATCCACCACTAAGTCTACTAGGGTCACATACGGGAGGAGCAGTAGATTGTGTTATTTTTTCTCTACATCTAGCGGGGATTAGTTCAATGCTAGGGGCTATGAATTTCATTACAACGGTACTAAACATGCGGAATCCTGGAATAAGTATACATAAGCTACCTCTATTTGCCTGAGCGATTCTAGTAACAGCAGTACTTCTTCTACTAAGTCTACCGGTACTAGCGGGGGGGATTACGATACTTCTAACAGATAGGAATTTCAACACAGCTTTTTATGATAGTGCAGCGGGTGGGGATCCAATTCTATACCAGCATCTATTCTACGATTAGGAATAAAGGATGTAGTATAACGCGAGTTATGAAGAAGACTAGGCAGGTGCGAGAGAGAGAAAGACCTAGATCAACAAATGATAGGAGAAGTATAGATCATACTACATTCTAGTCCTCACTTCAGTTTAAACAAGATAAGGATAAAATAAAGTCATGCAACTTTAGGAAGATAATGATAATATAAAAGTGAGCCTTGCCTGACAGGGTGAGTGGCGTGAATAATCACGTGGCAATGCGAGTGAAAACGGTCAAGGCTACCTAATGCTAAGACCGTCGGTTATCCTAAGGATCGCTACAGACTGGGTCACTTGTGGGTACCTGAAATGGTGCTTAATGTACAGTCGATACTCATATCCGATGTATGGATATAAAGTATATCAACCTCTAAGTTAAGGATTGAGGTAACGTTATTGAATTAAATTCTTATAGCCAGGTAAGTTGAGATGTACAATAAGGGATATAACTATGCTTACCTAAAGGCTAGTAAAGTAAGTATTGAGTATGGATTTTTTGGTTAAAAAAAATGGCCCTTCATGGGAAGATCCATGATGCATTGCGCTATATGCATGAACGGCAATGAGAATGATAATAGAAGTAATATGGATATAGCTATAGATATATGTAGATAGATATTTATATTATAAAGAGCCCAATATGCAGGTAACCAAGGACCAGAATATGGTTTAGTAGGAACCTCAGAGACTACACGCGCAACACATTTCACACCAACAAGGGAAGTGATAATAGGTGTAGTGAAACAGAAGTGTTAAAGCTATTGATGTATTATAAAGTACTAGAAGGTGAACATGAACTTGTGAACGAATGAGATGTGAAGATATAGTCCATTTTCGGTATGAAAATGCATCCAGAGGTATACATTCTAATCATTCCAGCCTTTGGAGTAGTAAGTCATGTAGTAAGTCAGTTTAGTGGTAAGGCAGTATTTGGTTATCTAGGGATAGTTTACGCGATAATGTCAATTGGTCTACTAGGATTTGTAGTATGAAGTCATCATATGTTTGCGGTAGGTCTTGATGTAGATACGAGAGCCTATTTCACAGCAGCAACAATAATCATTGCAGTTCCAACAGGGATTAAGATTTTCTCTTGACTAGCAACAGCCTATGGAGGGAGTGTAAGAATAACAGTACCAATGCTATGAGCACTAGGGTTCATTGCTCTATTTACTATTGGGGGTCTAACAGGAGTAGTTCTGGCCAATGCAAGTCTAGATGTAGCGCTACACGATACCAGTATCACTAGAACAAGCAGTGTTATAATAGTAGGTAGGACTATTAAATCACCAAGAACTCTCTCACCTCGAGAACTGGGTCCCTTTACAGTAGGTCTAATTGACGGTGATGGGAGTCTACAAGTTAATCACTGACGTATAAAATATCTACAATTTAGACTAGTAGTTAAGCTACCAGATAAGCCTTTTAATTATGAGATGCTATGCAATATTGCGAGAGTGTACGGAGGATATGTAATACGAGGTAATTCAGATTCACCTTACGTTCAATGAATTGTTAACAGTCAAACAACATTTCATCAGAGTATTATACCTCTTCTAGATAATTATCCCCCAATGACGAGCCGTATACGACTTCAGTATATCTTTTTCAGAAGATTTATACTAGAGCCAGATCTAGAATCTTATTTTGCACTACGGGGTAAGAAGTATGAGAAAAGGGAGTCAATAGGCATACCACATGTTCCTAGTTATTTTAGAGAGTGACTAGCAGGGTTTATTGAGTCTGAAGGGACATTTACTAGTAGCGTAGCGGGGTTTAGTATAGGTAAGAACCCGGATGGCTATCTGATTGAGCAGATTAAATGTTATTATGGGATACAACATATAAATAATAATAGGTTCAGTGTAGGTAGTGCAGCAGGAGTATCACGAGTAATTGATCATTGTGGGTGCCTGCTACAAGGTAATAAGTATTATCAAGTAGCAGTATTTGTACGTAACAGTGAGGTATTTAAAGACCGGGTCAGAGAGTTCTTTCAATAAGTATGTGTCGTGTTGTCATGTCACTGTGGGAGAAGTGGGTTCTTCTCCCGGTATCCCTGGGATGCTAACGGTGAAGTCTAATTCTATTCTACTAGCGCCTAGAATAATAACAAGGATAAGATAATACCGTGGGAACCGTATAGTAATAAGTTTAATATAGATAGAGATAGAAATATTAATGGATATAGGTATAGATATAAATATAGATACAGATATAAATATTAATATAGATATAGGTATAAATATACGGACTCTGTAGAGGCCACACGTGACAGCAAGAAAGGGTAGATTCGTTAACTTTTTTTGTAAGATATGGTCCGATCCTATCTGTAAAGATAGTAACCTTAATATTATACTGACATACTACGTGGTAGCACATTTCCATTATGTACTATCGATGGGGGCAGTATTTGGGATTATAGCAGGATTTTATTACTGAGTACCCAAGATAGTAGGACTAACTTATAGTGAATCTCTAGGTAGGCTTCACTTCTGGGTAATGTTTATCGGTGTAAATATCACTTTCATACCTCAACATTTCCTAGGACTGGCAGGTATGCCACGTCGTATTCCTGATTATCCTGATGCGTATGCAGGTTGAAATATAATGAGTAGTGTAGGTTCAATCATTAGTGTTATTGCTACTATTGTATTTGGGGTTGTTGTATATGATATAATGGTAAATGGTCAAACAGTAGGCTCAAGCCACTGAGCTTATCCTGCCTTCTTCTATGGACTATATATTTCACCAGAAGTTCATACTATAGAAGCCTCTCTGGAGTGAACACTAGAAAGTCCAACACCCTTCCATGCTTATAATATACTACCAGTTCAATCACATTCAGACTAATATAATATCCCCCCTAGTATATTATATAAATAATAAAACATGCTACCAGTTCAATCACATTTAGACTATATACTAGTATATTATTTTTATTATAAAGCATGGTTATAGTGATAAGTTATAAAAATAATTTGTATTTCAATAATAATAGTAACTTCAGCAATAAATATATATATATATATATATACATGGTAAGTGAAAAGATATATAAAATAATAATATTATTATATAATATCAATATCAATATCAGTATCAATATCAATATCAGTATCGATATCAATATCAGTATCGATATCAATATCAGTATCGATATCAATAAGATTAAAAAAAAAATAAAATAATAATATTATTTAATTCTCTAATAAACCCAGGTAGAAGTTGTAGCTCAGAGGTAGAGCAAGTAGCTGTTAACTACTCAGTCAAGAGTTCGATTCTCTTCAATTTCTTTCCTCATGGGGGTAATACATAGATCTTTAAGTACACTAAATAGCTTTGATAAGTATAGATAATGTCTATCTTCGCTTTTATAAAGAGAATATAATAAGAATATTAATATAAGAATATAATAAGAATATAATAAGAAGATAGTAAGAATATAATAAGAGTATTATAAAAAAGGTATTTTTAATAAGAATTATAAATAACAGGGTAATTATAGTGTATAAGATGTTCAGTATCTCGTATTCGTATGATAAGATAAGATAATAAAGCCAAATGCTAGATATTATCTCTTTTTTTTCGATTATAAGTAGTCTAATAGTGATTACTTCGACTTCGCCAGTAACATCTGTGGTATATCTGATTACAGTATTTCTACTAGTGGCGGTTTATCTTGTCTTTAATAATATAGTATATATATCACTAGTGCTGGTGATTGTTTACGTAGGGGCTATTATAGTACTAATACTGTTTGTAATTATAATAATAAACCTACAAGATCTGCGAACAACTCAAAACATAGCTTGGTCTCGATGAGGAGCATCTATAATATTTATAGTAATTATTATAAATATGGACATGGCGCATTGAAATGCGGATATTCTACCTATGTTTCAATATATAACTATAAGTATATCAAAGAATGCGTGAAGCAGTAATAATTGAATCGTGGAGAATACTACGAATATGGTATTTAATTCTAGTGATATGAACCTATTTGATCTAAGTCAGATTCAATCTCTAGGACTCTCGCTATATACACATTCATTTATATATATTATAATAGCATCTTTTGTATTTATACTGTCGATGGTAGGACCAATTGTAATTACAAGTAACAAGAGTAGGTGTAAGCACTAGAGAGGTAATGAAGATAAATAATATGGTTTAAAGAGCTAAGAATATCCCCTGAGTATAAGAAAGGTAAGGAAAGTATAGGATGGTGAGAGAAAATAAAAAGGTAAACGTATAACATGCTAGTGATAGTATGTAGGATCCTTTTAGCTTAATGGTAGAGCGCTGTTCTTCTAAAACATGGATTCGAGTTCGAGTCTCGGAAAGGGTAAGGTTTATGGGTATAATATTAAAAGATATTAAGCGTGATATAATGAGAATAGGGGTGAAAGAGAGGGTATAGGGTGCACGAGTAGACGGTACTACACGATAGTTGCAACCTATTAGTTTAACGGGTTCAATTCCTGGTGTACCTTTATGACCAGTGTAAAAAGAGGGGGAACGTAAGAAGTTGCCATAAGAGTCGTGAGAGAGAGATGAAAGCGATGAGAAAGGAGTGTAAATGGTAAGTGTAATATATAGCCTAGTAGAGGTAATTGTAGTGGTAGTACCGATTCTGCTATCAGTAGCGTTTATAACGATTATCGAGAGAAAGGTGATGGCATCGATGCAGCGGAGAGTAGGTCCGAATGTAGTAGGTGTATATGGTGTACTACAACCATTTTCAGATGCGCTAAAGCTAATTGTGAAAGAGATTATTGTACCGCATCAATCGAACAAGGTACTACTATTTATAGCACCGATAGTGACCCTAACATTTTCACTACTAGGTTGGGGTGTAGTACCGATAGGTCAGGGTCTAGCAATATCAGATATATCACTAGGGGTGCTATATACGATAGCACTGTCATCAGTATCTCTATATGGGATTCTATTTGCAGGGTGGGCGAGTAATTCTAAGTATGCTTTTCTAGGGGGGCTAAGATCAACAGCTCAGATACTATCTTATGAGCTAATTATAAGTAGTGTAATTCTAGCAATCATTCTAATAACAAGTTCATTTAACTATACCACGATTATCATACATCAGCAATCAACTTGATTTGTGGTGCCTATAATACCACTATTTGTAGTATGGCTAATCAGTATTCTAGCGGAGACTAATAGGACACCATTTGATCTAGCGGAGGCAGAGTCGGAGCTAGTATCAGGGTTTAATACAGATTACTCAGGGATTATTTTTGTAATGTATTTTCTGGCCGAGTATTCAAACATTACTCTAATATCGACACTAACAGCCATCTTTTTTTTTGGAGGGTTTATAATGCCAGAGGTAATTTATAATGATACATTTTTCAGCAGTCAAAGTATCATTCTAGCTCTAAAGACCTCAGTATTTTGTTTTGCCTTTGTATGATTTAGGGCAAGTCTACCACGTCTACGTTATGACCAACTGATGATAACCTGTTGACTAATTCTACTACCAATCGTAATCGGGATTGTAGTGTTTATGCCATGTGCCCTTGTAGCCTTTGACATTAGTCCGTGTAATTAGATATACTGATATAGTAAAAATAAGGTAGAGTAAGAGTATAACGGATAAAATGAAAATAATAAGTATGATAAAATGAAAATAATAAGTGCGATAAAGTAGTCATAAATAGTGGATAATAGTAACAACACGGACAAGAATTATAGTAGATGATACTGCAAGATGTATATCCCCCCCGGTAAGGAAGGTAAACCCTCCTCCCCCCCCTATTTCAATATGAGGGTATAGCTTTATGAGGGTATAATTATGATGGTATATGAAGGTATAATTATGATACCCTTATGAGGTGAGGATATAGATAGTATACCCTAAGGATAATATACCATTATGAGGATATACCCGATCATTATGAGGATATACCCTAAGGATAATATACCATTATGAGGATATACCCGATCATTATGATGATAGACCATTATGATGGTATACCTTTATATATACCTTTAATTAGGGTATACCCTAATGGTGTACTATTATGATTAGGTATACAATTATGATCAGGTACACCATTAGGATGATATTTGAACAATGTTGAATAGTATGAGTTAGAGTATATATGAATATATATATTAAAGGGTGGTTTGAGTATAGAAAGGAGGGCCATAAAATAGTATACTGTTTTGCTAAAGGTATAGAAAAAAGTAGAAGTAATGCGAAGACATAAGGGGTACAAGATAGGATAAAAATAAGTATAATTGAAAGACGGGTAATAGAAGTAAAAGTTTTGTACAACACTCACACTAAGCAGATGTATTATAATAATACGGGTGTCTTTATAAGAATAAAAGAGTCAAACGTATATAATAGAGATTAAGAGTAAAATATCAATAGGCAAAACAATAAGGGTAGAATAGATATAAACAGTTATAGAATATAGATAATGTATAGAAATAATATAGTATAGTAAGGGGGTTTAGTACAAAGGCAGTACAAATTATTTGCAGTAATTAGATTTGAGTTCGATTCTCAGAATCTCCAGGTATAGTAAGAGTAAGGATAAGAGTATTTGTATAATAATAACAGTTGAGAAGATATAGAGTATAAAAGTATAACGGAGGTAAGTAAGATATCTAATGTAAACAGTTATAATAGTATAGTGAGGGATAATAATGCGGGGAAGATGGTAAGATAGAGAAGTAAAAAGAGGGATAAGCCCAGGTAGCTCGATAGGTAGAGCGATCAGTTGAAGCCTGAAAGGTTGAGAGTTCAAATCTCTCCCAGGGCAAAGTATATAAGAAAGTATGGTAGAGACACTATATAGAATAGATAGTATAAGGGGGGAGTATATATGAGAATGTAGGACTATAAAAAATAGATAGTATATGAAATGAGAAATAGAATATATAATAAGAAGATATGGGCGAATGTATAATAGGAGATATAAAAAAGATAGTATATAAGATACTAGTATGTGTTTAAAAAGCAGAATAAGGGGGGGGGATATAGAAAGAAGAAGGGGGGGGTGTAAGAATGAGCAGATAATCTAGGAAGATTGACCGATCTGTAAAATCGGTGCAGTATAGCTAAGTGAGTTCGATTCTCTCCTGCTCAAAGAGAAGGGTGAGGTGTGGGTATATGTAGGGGGTATAAGTGAGAGTAATAGATAAGTGTGGTTGTCGTCTAATGGTAAGACTCTTTCTTGTCGAGGAAGCTATTGTGAGTTCGAATCTCATCAACCTCGTAAGGATACGCTGCAATGGTGGTAAGAGAAGGATATGTGGTTAAAAAGAATAAGACAGATAAGGTAAGGATAAGAGATGTGATGACACTAAGTATATCACTATTTATAGTAGGTGTTCTAGGTTTCATAAGGAATAGGAGGAATATTATTATGATACTGATTTCGATCGAGCTGATACTACTAGGATGTACTCTGATATTTGTAATAAGCAGTTATGCTTATGATGATGTAATGGGGATGACTTATGGAGTACTAATTATTTCAATAGCGGGAGCAGAGAGTGCGATTGGGCTATGTCTAGTAGTAGCCTATTACAGACTAAGGGGGAATATTTCCATATAGGGATGTATATAACATCAATTTTCATACCACTAGCGTCATCCCTGTGTACGGGGATACTAGGGAGGAAGATAGGTGTAACAGGTTCGAATGTGGTATCAGTGGTATATATATTTATAAGTATAGTAATAATAATAGTAATAAGTTATGAGGTAGTATTCAGTCAGAGTACGGTAAATGTAGAGCTATGGAATTGGATAGAGAGTGATACTCTAAGTGTGAATTGATCTTTTCACTTTGATCCGATAACAGTAGTGATACTGATAGTGGTAAGTCAGATTTCTTTTGTAGTACATGTATATAGCACATGATATATAGGGGAGGATCCGCATGTACAGAGGTTTATATCGTATCTATCAGCGTTTACGTTTTTCATAATGATTCTAGTAAGTGGGGATTCGTATCTACTAATATTTGTAGGTTGGGAGGGGATTGGAGTGCTTTCGTATCTTCTAATTAATTTTTGGTATACAAGGATTCAAGCGTCGAAGGCAGCGATTCAGGCGATAACAGTGAATAGAGTAGGGGATATATTTATCAGTATAGGGTTTATAGCGTGTCTATGAACATTTTCAGGGATAGATTATGGGACAGCATTTAGTCTATCACCTTATATATCAACGGCATCAATAACATTTATTGGGATAATGTTTATAATAGGTGCGATATCAAAGAGTGCTCAACTAGGTCTACATACCTGACTAGTATCAGCGATGGAGGGTCCGACACCAGTAAGTTCAATACTACATGCAGCGACACTAGTAACAGCGGGGATCTATCTACTAATCAGGAGTTCACCAATTCTAGAATATGCTCCGGATTCTCTTCTATGTATTATATTTGTAGGTCAGATAACAACAATTTTTGCTGCTAGTTCAGGTCTATTTCAGAATGATATGAAGCGTCTAATTGCGTATTCAACAATATCACAGATAGGGTATCTAGTAATAGCGGTAGGTATAAGTCAATATTCAGCAGCTCTAATACATATAGCGAGTCATGCTTATTTTAAGGCTCTGCTATTTCTATCAGCGGGAGGTGTACTACATTCAATATCGGATGAGCAAGATATAAGGAAGCTAGGGGGTATAATGACTCTACTACCTTTTACATATACGGCGATTATAGTAGGGAGTATAAGTCTAATAGCGATTTTTCCTCTATCAGGGTATTATTCAAAGGATATAATTCTAGAACTAGCCTATAGTCAATATACGTATACGGGATATCAAGGATATGTAATAGGGACGCTAACAGCCTTTATGACAGCTTTCTATTCGATAAGACTAGTATGTATAACGTTTACAGGTAGGCCTAATGCGAGTAGGCAACAATATACTCAGACGCACGATCAACCAATTCTAGTACAGGTAACATTTACTCTTCTTGCTTTTATATCTATTTTTTTTGGTTATATATCAAGGGATATAATGACAGGGATAGGTACGGATGGGCTAATATCATCTATGTGTCATAGACCCGAATCAGTAACACTAATAGAAGCGGAGTTTATACCGATAACAATGAAGCTAATACCAACAATTATAACAATATTTAGTGCGATTATAGCTTTTTATCTATATACCTATGCGCCCGAACATATTGTATATATATCAAGGGTGAGAGTAATCATTATATTTTTTAATAAGAAGTGGATGGTGGATGTAGTTTATTCATACATTATTCTGATAAGTATAAGACTAGGTTATGTATGTAGTCAAATGCTGGATAAGGGGAGTCTAGAAATAATAGGACCAACTAAGATAGAATCAACAATGAATAAATGAGCCTCTTCAATGAGCCGTATAGATACAGGTGTAACGACATCTTATGCGACTTATATGCTATTTGCAACACTAAGTCTATCAATAATCACTCTTTTTTAATCCCTCCCTTCCCCCCCCTCCCTTACTGATTATAAATAAGAATAAGAGAAAAATAAAGAGATAGAGAGAGTATAGGAGTAAAAAGGATTTGTATGATAAAAGTATGAATATTATTATGAAGGGTAATGATATAGAATAGTATGAGTAAGGTAAGTAAGTGCCATCATTATGCTATAGCATAGAAGGAGCAATAAAGAGAATAGTAAAAAGGAGGGTAAAAGGATAAATACACCAATAACAACAGTATAAATAACGCTAACAACAGCATCAATAACGCTAACAACAGCATCAATAACGATAACAACAACAGCAATAATGATAACAATAACACTAAAAGGTACGATAGTATAAGTTAAAGGGTATAAGATAGGACAAGCTGCAACAGGTGAAGTGTAGTCGATTGCTAATCGTCTGATGTTAATCATCTTGTGAGTTCGAATCTCATCTTGTCCGCGAGGTATAGGAAAGATTTAATAGAATCGTTAAAGTAT